ACTTTGACCACTAAACTAGACCGCCCGCATAAGAATGAACCCTTAACTATTAAGTAGATTAAGGCAAGGAACCACACTTTGACCACTAAACTAGACCATCCGGAACCCTTAACTATTAAGTAGATTAAGGCAAGAAATCACACTTTGACCACTAAACTAGACCATCCGGAACCCTTAACTATTAAGTAGATTAAGGCAAGAAATCACACTTTGACCACTAAACTAGACCTCCCGCATAAGAATGAACCCTTATAAGTAGATTAAGGCAAGGAACCACACTTTGACCACTAAACTAGACCGCCCGCATAAGAATGAACCCTTAACTATTAAGTAGATTAAGGCAAGGAACCACACTTTGACCACTAAACTAGACCGCCCGCATAAGAATGAACCCTTCGCTATCACTCGTTATAAAATCGTTTTATACCTATTTCAAAGCATAGTTTGTTGACAAACGAATTCAATTCGATTAAAATGAGAGTAACACTCAATCATCGAATTCAATAAAATTCATCCCACTCAAAATGAAAATCAATTTCAAACGTCTTGTATTCATCGCGATCGATTGAGAGTTGAGAGTAACACTCAATCATCGAATTCAATAAGATTCATCCCACTCAAAATAAAAATCAATTTCAAATGTCTTGTATTCATCGGTATCCATATAGTTTATTTTTTGTGTCTCTTCAAAACGAAAGAACCTTTCATTGAGCGTAAACTTCAAAAGCAAAAAGTGGATATGAAACTACGTGTTGTCGGTCTTATAAAAGTTTTGCTGATCAGTGCCCTATATCTAACCGTAGTCCATGTCGCATTAGTTTTCTTGTAAGGTCTTTCCTTGGTGAGTTTGCACTTCGTAGATCGAAAGAAATACCAAGTGCAAACTCAGCAAGGTCTTTAGGTATCAAACCCCCAACCTTGGCATTTTGGGTTTCTCCCAAATTTCACTAGAATGAATCGAAAATAGTAAGATAGGTTTGATTGTCTCTCTTTTTGGTAGATTGGAGAATCTGAGATTTGATTTTCTCCTTCGACTCTTTCTATCAAAATATAGACTAAGTTCCCCCTCCGCTAACAACATAAGACTCTTGAATAGATGAACCCTTCAGTAGCACTCGTTAAAATAGAGAGTTTATTTCCTATTTAAAATAATAATTTGTTGACAAGTACCTGAAAATTGATTAGAATTAGAGTGACAAGGTTGTGGCTTGGGCATGGATCGAGGGATAATCGACGGGATAAAGGAGATTAGATTTTTCGCCAGGAAAATTTTTCGCAAGGGGTACTCAAAATGAAAATCACTTTCAAGGGTCTTATATTGATCGCAATCGATATAGTTTATTGGATGTTTGTCTTCAAAATCCTAGAACCTTTCATTGAGTGTAAACTGGAAAAGCAAAAAGTAGATATCAAACGACGTATTGTCGCTTGGCAAAAACTTTGCTGCTTATTGCCATATATCTAAGCGTAGTCCATGTGGCAGTAGTTTTGTTGTAAGGTCTTTCCTTGCTGAGTTTGCACTTCGTAGATCGAAATAAATACGAAGTTCAAACTCCGGGATAAGATTCAACATGCGAACTTGAATTGATTTTCAAAGGATCTCTTTGTCGATTGGATCCCTCTGGTAATAGTAATCAAAATCAGAAAATCATAATGAATAGACAAGAATAAGAAACGACTCTATAATAATGAAAAGAAAAAAAATTTCAAGAGTGAAAGAGTGGGGGTGCTAAAAATGATTTCAGTGCGTGTCTGTATGGAGATCGTGATTACAGTTTGGGTATACTCCGCGCTCCGTAGCTATTCCAGAGCATTCAGCTTCTATATATATATGTCCTGGTTGGAGTTTTTATATACTACGCGATGCGTTTGTATTTCTTAAAAAAATAATAATGAATAGAAAAAAAGAATGGCTTGGGCATGGATCGAGGGCTAATTGACCGTAGAAGGGAAGTTCGATCGAAAAATTTTTCAGGGTCCCTCCTTTCTCTCTTTTTTTTTTGAAAAAAAAGGAGGGGGTGTGGGGAGAAATGACAAAAAGATATTGGAACATAAAGTTGGGCGAGATGCTGGATGCGGGAGTTCATTTGGGCCATGATCCTAAGAAATGGAATCCTAAAATGGCATACTTAGCGGATACCAACAAAGACCCGAACTTAGGAAATTGATGATTCTATAGCGGCTGACCGGGAGGTCGCGCAAATCCATGATTTCAGATTAGCCCTACTGACCGGCGAGGCGTAGTATTTTGCATTCTCTAGGGTTCCCTAGAAAATCCCATTTGCCTTCGAAATTGGACTAGGGAATTCGAATTTCAACATCAAAGAAAAAGAAAAAAGTAGATTACCGTGGAGGGGATTATCCAATCTTTGATACATCTAATGAGCGACCTGCGGAGAAGAAATTGATCTGTGCTAACTCTTCCCTCTGCTAGATGTGAGTTTTTCTATTTTGATTTGCCCCCCCGCGTGGAATGAGAATGGATAAGGGATTCGGTGTT